GGCGGCTCATGCTTGGATTGAGTTTGGGCTCGGAAGTAATGTCTTCCTTGCCCCTACTCGATCAGAACAGTTCCCACAGTTTGTAAGATTTAGGTCTGGACAACCTTTGGGTTTTCTCTCATCTTGGCCCTTGTTCGCACTATCCCACCATTTTCTGGTGTAGTTAGCTGCGGACGAGGTATACCCCGGGATAAAGTTTACAAACTATGCTCTTTTGGGTGATGACATTGTTATCGCCGACAAGAAGGTAGCAGAATGCTATTTTGATATGCTGCTGGGTTAGTTAGGGGTAAAGGTTTCGTTGCCCAAATCTTTGGTTTCGGACAACGGGATCATGGAATTTGCAAAACGCTTTTTCCATGGTTCACTTTCTCTTTCCCCTATTTCACTAAAAATGGTAAGGGGCCTACCCAGTAGGAACTATGGCAGTGATGAATAAGTACGGAAACCGCTCTTTAAGAGTTAGTCTACGTTTGCGCGGGGCCGGATACTACACATATGTGGTGAAACCCGACTCGCCTTTTCATCTAAATAGTAACAGGTAAAGGCACTTGCTAATATCGTTCTGCCCATCGGGGATCACCCCTCTTCCTTTCTTGTCTTCTCTCTTATTACAAGCATCCCGTCCAAAAGACGATTGGATGACCCTAGGTTGGATTACGCATCAAGGTATGGCTTTCCCTTTATTTAAGGACTACTAGAATACCTTCCTTTGAATCTTTTTATAGGGAGGAGCACTCTCATAAGTAATAGGCTATAGCAGACAATGAAGAATGAGAGGTGTTTACCTATATATGCAATACAATATAAGGATATAGTCCATCATTTCCACCTAAAGGCAAGAAACCAGGTTAAGAAAAGAAAGATGAATACAAACCATAACTGATGAGGGTTGACAACCCACATTCTCTATCAGTTCTGTGCTATCAGTTGTGTGATGGGCTCGGGTGTCGTAGAAAGACAAGACCAAGACCATAGCATGTGGCTTCTTTTCTTCTTTGGAAGGTGGGGAATAGGGTTTAGTCCTTAACCTTGGACAACTAAGCAATAGGACCCCTGTCACCAATAACAGGACTTCAATTACACTGGAACAGAGATTGATAAAATAGGTTACTTAAAAGTCATCCCATATTCACTCTATCGCTGTCCCAACTATAGTATCAATCTACCTATCCCTCCCAAGACCTTTGGTATGTATCTGGGATGGGAGGAAGGTAGCAGAATGCTTGCTTAGTACTTGTGCTAAGGAGCAAGTCTCAGCTTCACGCATGACTAACATACCAAAAGGCTTAAACTAGAAGAGAAGGTACGAAGTCACTCTGCGCATAGCTATGAGGTACCAGAACGGAGGTCGGAAAAAGGCATAAACTTTAACTAGCAGAAAGAGTACATTCATGTACGTAGTCACTCATATAGCTATATGAGGAGTGAGGATAGGATCTCCTGCCTGTCTTCAGGCCCGGATACAAGATCCAACATCACATACACTCTTTATTGACTAGAAAAGGGAAGCGCTATCGAATCAGAGAAATGAAATAAAGAAAAAGTGAGCTCTTTTCGTCGGAGGAGGGGCAAGATTAAGGACCCTTTACGCACTGGGACTTTCCCCGCAAGAAAAATGGAACCTAACGATTCCCTCGGCTGAATCGACAGCAATGAGAACTACAACTCTATCGAAGGGAACAGATGTATATATACGCTAATACAGGGAAAAGGGAATATGCTTTTGCCCTAACCCGAGACCCTGCTTCTACCTCTATCACAGATAGATAATATGAGCAGGAAATATCCTAAAGAAATTGATTGAACTTTCCAATAGCAATAAGCTAATTGATTTAGTACGTTTAGCCTGGAACTATTAAACCTTACCCGATGACCTAAGAATAGACCAGTCTTACCTTACAACTTATTCCCCGATATCTATATCTATCTTCTGCCTTAACCACATCAAAGAGGAATTGAACCCCTTCTAGCTCTTTGAAGACTAGAATCCATTTGATGTCCCAACCCCCCCCCCGTTCTTCTTTTAGCTGACGCGGTCGCAGTCGAATGCCATTCATAGAATTGGAAATGAATTGAAACTAAACTGTCTATGACGACTATGAACCCCAATCTTCCGTAGGCATTTTCGAGGGAGTAGCCTGCTTAAAACATACACCTGTAGTCATCTTGCTTTAGGGCAGTGGAGGATCCCGAATCCCGGGGATCCCGAGGCGGCTCAAAAATGAGATGTGAACCCTAAAATCACTACCAAAGACAACAATTCCCACATTCTCATTCTCAAGATTCAAGGCTATTCCTTTGACACCGCTGGCAAATTCAACCATTTCCCCAGCTTGAATCTCGTTCAATCCATAAACACGTGCAATACCATCTCCAACGGACACCACTCGACCGATCTCATCCAATTGAAAACTAGTGACAAAGTTGCTAATTTTATTTTCTAATAGACTTGTTAGTTCCGCAGATCTTACAGAGAATTCCATAATTTCATTAACCATTTTTATACTAATATACTAAAGGAAGCGCTAAGGTAGGGGCAGGCCCACTTCACGGCGGAATTTCTCGTCCGTGAAATATTGATAGAATTCGCGGTAAAACTCTGATTCCCTAGCACTCTCGTTTAGTTGTTGAACAAACAAATCAAGAGTTCCTGCCATGATATTGCGCTGAAAATCATGCTCTAGGCTGCTTACAGGTTCGAGCTTGTCCTGAATGAAGTGATACGCCTCTTTCCTTACATCGGAATAGGGCGAAATCTCCATAATGCGCTCGATGTTTCGTTCACCAAGCATCAGGTCATGGAGCCGGTCCTGCAGCAACCCCTTCTTTTCTAAAAAACCTATTTCTGCATACTCTTTATCCCAGATTTCTATATAATGAGAAACATTCACTGCTTGATCAAAATGCCTTCGAACCAAATTTGCGTATTCCCCTGGACCATTTTGTGGTGGAATGTTATAGAAGTCTTGATTTTCGAGAACAACAATGCGCTGGTATATGAATTCTTCGCTCTCGACTGCAATAACATTCCTATAAGTGTTTAGAGACGCGGAACTTGACTCTGACTCCAACGCCGGCAGATTTGAACTGTCAGCGCCGTTGTCAAAGCAGCAAATCCACTCTAGGTCCAGAGGTTGAGAGATTAGACTAGATACAAATTCACCATTTAGTATAGCAAAGATAAATAGGAGAATTTTCAGATAAAGATAATGAATTAATAATGACCTCATAACAGTTCGCATACAACAGACTACTTTTGATTCCATGATTTCATTAATAAAATACTAATATACTAAAAATTAGTATTTTATTCTTAATTCATTTTTTAAATTAAGATAATTGGGAGAATGCCGCTTTAAGTCTAGTGCTACTATCTTAGGTTTTTCTCTTCCCGCACACTCAATTCAACAAGACGAATCTCTTTCACTCATGGAACACCAACAGAATCCCGAAAAATAAAAAGTTAACCTTTCCTTACAGTCGAGTTAATTCGTGCCTTCGGACCCTGACGTAAACAGACGTCATTGCTTTATTTGGTTTGGGCTCCAGTCCGGCTAGAAATCTCGAATCAAAACCTTTCTGTTTTCTTATGATATTTCGAGTTTGCTCGAGTTACCTTGCAAAAAAATGGTTATTTCAAACACCGTCTACTCCACACACCAACAAAGACCTATAGCGTCTTCTCTGAACTAAGACAGTAAGAACATTCTCTGCCTCAAGTCCCATAGCCTATTCTAAGGCAGCTGATTCTGGGCATTCATCTGCAGCTACTTTTCTTTTTCTACGATACCACAAAGCAAATTCAACTTCCTTCCTGTCTCTGATGTGATGTCTTCTCCCTCAGAGCTTGCATTCGAGGTTCCATTTCCACTAACTATGTCACTTCCCTTGCGAACAGCTATTTCTCTTCCTAACCCTTTTCCTTTCTGGTAATTACTTCTCAAGATGACCTTTGCAATCAAATGGTCCTTTCACTTCACTTTTAAGACAACTTTCTAGTGCGCTTTTCGGTCTCGGGTGTTATACGGCTTCCTGCCTCTGCTTGAGAATGGAATGATGGAAGGGCCTGTTCAAAGATTTACCTCGTGTTTTCCCTTACTAAAGGCGAACGCTCATGCTACCATGGTACTAAGGAAAGTACTATAGATCTTCGCCCACCATCACCATGAATTATGGGACGCTGGTCTGCCGAGCATGATCAGCCACACTGAGACTAAGACCGAAATCGAATTCGAATCGAATAGCTGAGACCACAATCACTCCTCTTTTTCTGCTTTAAGAGCTACAAGGCTTCTCGAGAACATTACTTTACTTTATGAAGAAAGAAGTCTTACTAACTAAGAAGAATGGTTGGGAAGCTAAGCTCCTTAGAAAGGATTGACCGAGAAGGCAACCCCTTTTGTTTGCTTTTCCTGTTTGCTACCTAATAAGCAATTGACTCTTTGTTTGCGATTCTTTCAAGGAACGAAGTAAGTCGACTGAAAGGCGAGGAGTTTAAGGAGCTAGTATAGGTTCGAAGAGTTGCGGCGAGTAACTGAACTTCATCAAGCCAGGAAAGAAGCTCGACAAAGACGGAGACGGGGACGGAGAGGAAAGCTTCTGAGAATATAGGTTTTGAGGTGGCATCAATACCAGAGAAGAGAGTGGGAATCCCCTCTTATGTCATTTCCCTCCTTCCGAGAATAACTCTTTCGGTGGGGAAGACTCCTGCCTGGAGGCAGTAAGGTTTGTTTAGTTTAGGCTGCTAAAGACTGACTTGCCCCAACAGCCGTAGCTAAAGGCTTAACTTGAGTACCCAGATTCTTCAACCCCGACCTCAAGAGAATCCGGGGAAAGCTCCATATCAAAAGAAGCTTGACCGGTAGCGGTAGGGAGAGAGAAGTTTGGGATATCTTCTGAGTTTGGGGCTAAGGCCAGTAGCTCTCGGAGTTTCACTCATACCCAGACAAGGTTCCCCCTACTGGCATAAACCAGTAGCTATCGGAGTTTCACTCTTCTCTTCACCGGAATTGGAATCTACTTCACTAGATGGAACAAAGATCAAATCTTCCTAAGCCTAAACTTGCCGTGGAAGGTATAACCTACGTTATTTAATTTAATACCGGGGCATATCTTTCTCGGAAAGCAGGCGCATAGAGGCGAGTCAAGGGAAAAGCTGTCAGCTAGACTAAAGAGGAACGATACTAACAACCAGATCGACTAAAGGCGTTGGCTTACAGCGAAACTAGGGGTGAAAGGATCGGAGTTGAAAACTGTTTGACTGACTAGATCGACTAAAAGGTTTCAAGCAAGTAAGGGAGCCAGAGAAAGAGCTGATCTTGTTGCATCGGATCGGAATGAATCTGCTGCAGCAGAAGAGTTCGCAGAAGAAGCTGCGTTGGATGCTTCCTCAACAAGGAGCTAAACCTTCTTTCTTTGCAAGGTTTACCTTTCTGCCAGATCTTTAGCAAGAAGGAGAAGAGGGGAAAGGTTCACTATAGGACTAGGACGAGGGGGGTAACAGAATAGCACAGAAGCAAAAGAGAAAGGAGTTGAATGAATCTGAGAAAAGGAACGAATCCGAGTTCGAAGATACGACTAGGAACTCAAAGTCGAGGTTCGAATAAGATGCTCACAGGATTGGCAATGAAGCTCAGTCTGAGTCTGATTCAAGAACTCCCATAAAAAGTGCCTTTCTTAACTATTGAAATAGCGTTAAGTAAGAGAAGCTAAGGCGAGGGGCATAAAGTAGTAGCTAGAGTAGGAGTTCAGTCTTGCTTGGAGTTCAGAGTTGGAGATGAATGTTTTTGTAAGATGTCCATTTCAGTAGATGAAGTTGCAAGGGAATCTTCTTCAAGCAGAGGTGTAGCGGCCGGCCTCCCCCTTCAATGGTTACGGATCCTCCTTTCCTTAGCCCCTGAACCCCAGCCTGTGGAAGTGGAAGCTGATCCCGGTTCACCTCTCTTTACTATCTTTTTTTCCAGATGCTCGGTCGGGGAGCCTCGGATTCAAAAATGAAAGAGAAGTTGTTCTGTTTCGCTCCTCTCCTGCTTATTCATTAGGGCGAGTGGCTATCGCTCCTCCTTCTGCCTGGTCCTTTGGGCCCATATCAACACTTCTGGGGGAAAGGAATAGCTTTCAAAAGATGGATCAAAGCAGGGACTGGACTGGCTTCACTCGCACTCGACTAATAAGCAAGGAGGAGACATCTGCAGATGGATGCCCCAACCTGTCCAATTGGGTGGATGGACCCTTATCTCAAACTTTGGAATTCATCTACCCAGATGCATACCTGACTTTATCTTTCCCCCTTCTTTCCTCAACAGAGACTCTTGCTTCTTAAGAGCGGCTGGAATTGAGATCCGGAGATGGAAGATTCATAGAAGACGACTCGACCTCAGAAAATGTTGGAACTGCTTCAGTCCTTCCTTCGTTTAAGAAAGTAAGTAGGCTGGCAGGTCGAGAGTGGGCGCGAGTACTCCATTTAGTTAGGGCCCTTTCTTTCCTGTCTGTGTCTGTGCTTTTTCTTTGAATAAAAAAAGCCAGGAAGTCAGACATTCTTTATTTCCGGGCCATCCGGTAATCCTTCTTTCTAAGAAAACCTAGGGTCCTCGTAGTCCATTAGGAAGAAGGGAGGCTAGGAGGTGAGTAGCCAAGATTCTCTTCTGTTATCACCCCTTTGAAGCTATTCGTCTTTCCTTGACTCATTCTAACGGTATAGAATAAGGGGATCCTCGGTGTCAAACAGACGAAGAGTTCGCCGGTCGGGCTGACTTATTCTGTAGGCGGGTTGCCTCTTCTTAGTAGACCCTTTTCGCTTCGCACCTTTGTTTTGAAAGTAAGTAAAGCAGGTAATATTCATTTCCGATTTCACTCTGACTTCAGTGTCAGCGGACTCTTCTTCGATTTTCCCTGGGGAGAGAAAGTTCTTTTATCTACGAATACCGGGTTCTTGAACTCCTAAATAAAGAGGCTAAACTAAACTATCACCTCTCTCTATGCTTAAATCCCTACTTCCACAGCTTTTATAGGGGATTCCCCCTTCCTCGAAGAAGGCTGAAGCCCTTTTTCTCAGCACCCTCCTTTTCTGGGTCCTGGTGAGCTTGGACTGCTGGCAAGTACTTCTCTTCTTAGGCTAGCTAGTAAGTAAGGTAGACGTAGTTGGCAAGGCTTTCGGGCCTTAGTAGCTTATGAGTCAGATGCTTCTTATCTTTCCGATCGGATCTTGCCAGGTTGATGCCGAGAATACGCGGTTTGATAGAAGAAGCTCTTTGAGAAGAGAATAAGTTGTGTCAAAATAGGTTGCATATAGTAGAGTACCGGGGTTGAGGACATGAGAATATAGTTTAGAACTCGAGATGGGATGAATACCCGTTGTTAGAGTTAGATTATCCGCTGCTCTTGGTCTTTGAGGTGTTACCGGCGCTATTGAATCTGGTCTGTCTGTAGTAAGCAATTCCTTTCCTGGCTTCACTCTATGCCTTCCTGGTGGGTGACTGCTTTCTTTTGTTTGCCTATCCACTGTTGGAGGAATAATAGCTTTTGAAATGGAATCATCATAAGCTGGACAAATGTGAAAGAATAAGCTGCTATTTAATCTCCGGCTATTGAGCCAAGTGGGACAGAATGAACTCATACTGTTCTCGTAACCGGTGCCGAAAGCCAGAGCTGACTTTCACGAATAAACCCCGGTAAGGTTACCTGCGTTCTTCACGGCTAACTGATGTTAACCTAGGGGCACGATCGCTCTTTCACGTTCGCACTTTCAGGAAAGAATCCCTGCCAGCGCTCTTTGCTTAACCTAACCGGCCAGAAGGTTCCTTTACTGATAGCCGACCAGAGATCTAAGGTTAGTTAGTTCTCTTTTCTCCGTCCGGTAATCTAATTTCTTTACCGATAAGAGCTAGCTCAAGTAAGCGTAACGGCATAAGAGAGCAGGAAGAGCTTACTATCATAGCAGCACATACAGAGTGCCAGTTCCATTGAGTTCCCATAGCATAGCATGCTTCTTGTTCTATCGTTGAATTTCCTCGTTTAAAGATCTCGCGCAATCTAGGTTTGAGCTCTGATTTGATCTCGATGCCCGGTGGCAAAGGGAGCGAAGCGACAACCGCGACTATGTTCCTCGTGTGGAAGAAAGAAATGGGAAGTTCTGTAATTTCCCCCAATGGCTTGCGGAAGAGCTGTTCGTTACTATAGATGCATCTGATCTGAGCAGCGGATCATGATGCCGGGGATTTGTTCACAGCGGAAGAAGTTTGGACTACCTCAAATGGATCAGACAACTATGTTTAACACACCCAAATCGATCTTTTTAGCTGCCATATTCGATTCCTGTGTCTCTACTGATTGGAGTGCTCTGCCAAAGAAGTGGTTTGATCCAAAGTCGGCATGCAAAAATCTAAGGCTGTTGAGCTCTTTTTCCGAGGACGATCCCCTAATTGCTAGTACGAATCAAGGGCCAAAGTCCGAACTCATGATTGGACGGAAGCTGTTCGACTGAAAGGCTGATCTCCTGACTCGACTAAAAAAGAATGGAAGCACTCTGCCCCCAGCAAAGGACTTCTTTGGAGGAATAAAAACCTCAACTCGATCAAAGAACTGCGACCCACGCAAACAGCTTCCCAAACATAACTTCTACCAGTGGTACCAAAGCTCGCAACGGCCATCTGTCCGTTGCTGACTTTAAATCAAAGGAGAAGATATGCATTTCGCCAACCAAGCCCTCCAAAGGTTTTGTTTGATTAAACGTTCCATCGGTCGGTAATGAGCGTAAAACGTCCATTAACCAATCGTGGAAGGGTTTCACAGCCTTTGGTTGACCCAGTTGCCAATAGCGAAGATACGCCTCTTTCTTTCCTCCCCCTTCAACGGACTGACCTAGGCGGCCGGGAGGAGACGTGCCTGTGATCCCGATCTCACTAAGTAGCCTCTTCTTGTAATGGTACACCGAATAGGGTATACCAAGACGAGTAAACTCATCATTATTTGAGTCAAAGGCATACCTAATGAGATGGGGCCACAGTGCCCCTTGAAACACCGGATCTCCTAGACCAGTCTGACTCACCAATCGGTAGGCCTAGCCCTACAATGAAGCTATTCTCCAATTCATCTATCCGATCCCCTTTAAAAACTCAACTGCCTACTCAAGCGTCTTACCTTCCTCAACTCACTCACCTACATTGCCTAGATCTCTTGCTTGCCTGCTGGCTTGCTTAATGGCTTTCCTTATCTTATTGGGATTTCTTTCCTATTGCTTGTCTTCCTGGTCAATTAAGCCCTCTTTCTTCTGTCCTATCTAAGGAATTTCCCATCACGTCTAGGTCACCCCCGATATAAGACATTTCCATTAGATATTCTAGTTAGCCCGTCTTCGCCTCTAGGAGAACGGAAACTCCAACTCTCTCGGGATTACCCTTTTCTTTTCTTGCTGAAGACTTTGCGTACTAAGATGCAAGCTCGATTGGAATTAGGCTTTCACCCTCTAGGTTACCTTAACTGAACCCAATCCCATCCTTCTCGTTCGATCCGTGCTATTAACGAATTACCACTTTTTTTGTGGTTTCGATTCAAAATCAGTGGTTGAGATCCTAAAGCCTTCAACCCCTGACTCTGGAGCAGGAGCAGCGGATTCGCCTACTTCAAAGTCTTAAGTAAATCCGGATTGACTATATTTCCTTCAAGCAAGGCTGACTTCATTAGCTATATATAGGTAGACTTAACACAAACCCAATCGTACAAGCAAATAGATCAACATCAACGTTGAATAGTTGAATTCCATCTAGGGTTTACTGCAAACTTATTATATCTACCGGGGCAACAACCTCTTCCTTGAAGACCCTGTATTGCTTGTCTTTCTTCTCCTAGTTACTTCTTGGATTCGCCGCAAACAGATGACTAAAAGCGCTTACTAAGCACAGTCCCGGAAATTCCAATTCAATTAGCAGCGAATCTTGCACTTTCAGACCGGTCCTTTTAGCGCTTAGTTAGTCTAGTCTTTGAGCGAGATCCAATGACTCCGGTTCGTGATCTTCTATCTATAAGATAGACCAAAGTTGAATGCTGACTGACTGCGGAAGAAGCGGTTCTTTGCAAGAATGCCTTTCGGGATTCGAGGAAAATAAATAAGTGATGCTCCAAATCCGGGTAAGCCATTTGAATTATGGTTAGGTCGTGGTCTCCCTCTAGATCCTTATCTGCGTGGATATCTTATTGATATGTTACGCAAGGCATATAAGCCTAAAGATCTTGTTATTCCTCCGGAATCTTTGTATCCATCAGAGGTTTCGGCTTGGTTTACCGAGTATTCTTTGATGAGGGCTTGGATGGGACAATGGCTTGACTATGTCAGGTGGTACCATACGACTGCAAGCAGTCAGTAGGTAACTCTTCAAAAGTTCTTTGACGCTCCAGTTGTTGAAAGACACTGGAAAACTTCTCGTTCAGATCCACTGTTAGTTCGTTTTGGATTAATGTGGCGTCTGTACGATGAAGTAGGGCGTCAAGGTCTGGCTGTGAAGGGCATTGCTCTTCCTGGAGTATCACTAGTTCATTCTGTAGTGATACTTGCGAAGAAGGAATATCTAAATATCGGAGACTAGAGAGGTCTTTTTTGCTTGAATCTGGAATGGCGGGACTGATTGACCTATGTCACTTCCTTGCATCAACAGGAAAGTGCTAAGACCAGCCCCATTATTCTATCAAAGAGCCTAGCAACAACCTATGCGAATAAGGCGAAAACAGCTTCCTTCTCAAGCAGGGAAAACAAAGGCATTCGATGCATCTCTAGGGTTCGAACTCCGGGAACACAGAGGTTACAGGACTAAGCCACTACTCAGAAAAGATTGAAAGATCAGCGGTTTCGAACATCACCTATGATAATTCAAAACAGCATTTCTCTAATTAAATGACTTGAAAGATAGGTTCTCTTCTCTATATCTGGCAATAGTCAGAGATTATATTAGTATTAGAGTTAGACTTTAAACACACAACTTCTACCCTGTTGGCTGTAGTTTTAGCTTGTATATGTGAGAAATTAACAAGAAAAAAACGAAATTTCAAAAAGAATTCAAATCTTTAATTTTTCTGCACAAAACAGGGAAAGAGAATGAACTAAAACAAAGCAGATTTTATTCATTCTAGCACTAGAAGCATTTTTTTACATGGGAGTACATCCAATGGGAAGCTTACACACACATAGACCAGCCAAACAACTAAACACAACATTACAACAAAGTTAACAAACAAACAACATATTAAGTTAAAAAAAAGCAAAAGAAAAGCAAAAACAAAGGACTTCTTAGTTGTTTCCCCCTGGTCTCCCGCGGATGCTGGAGGCCGCCCTGATAAGCAGCAATTCGCGCTCTCGGATGAGGGCCCTCCTTCGTTCTTCCAGAGCGCGAATGCGGTCCCGGAGCTCTTGCATCCTTTTTGCCAGGACCTCCGGATCGACAGGAGGCATGTGCTCCCAGAAGGCAGCCAGGGTTTGCTCCTGCTGGAGCTTTTCGTTCTCTACATGGTGAATTGCTTGCTCAATTTGAGAAAGTGTTAAAGTGGTAACTGGTGGATCCATATCTCCCCTTGCTTTGCCAAATAGAGAAAGCAGCTTCTATTTATAGACGTAGGAAGCTCTAAGCGAAAAAAAAAAAGTCCTTCGTTTTTCGCGGGTATCGCCACGTGGCTTAATCCCGATCACTCCTTCAGGAATAGGACACAATAATATAGTGCACATCAGAGAAGGGAGTACCCCCCCCCCCTTTATAATAAGACAGGCCCCCTGCTTCCTTTCTTAATAGATGGAGCAATCGTCACTCGACAGCTCGAAAGCGGATCAGTACAAACCCACGTGATCCGTATTCGCTTACGTACCACGCGTGCTTCGTCGTACACTTCCTAGTCCTATTTCACTGGCTTATTTGTACCCTGCTACATGATGGCACTCCCCTCGGCCAATCGTCACTCGACAGCCCAGTCCTTGATTAACTTGATTGACTTGATTGATCTGATCAGACGCTTGCTTTTTCCAAGCAAAGGTACCGTTTACAGCTCAATCCGTAAGTTCACACTAGTCAGTACAGCTTTTTTTGAATTTAGTTTAGTGAAGAAGTTTATAAAAGAAGAAAGTGACAAAAAAACTTGGCGGAAAGCTCTATGGGCCGAGGCTATATGGGCTTAGGCCTTTTGATGGCTGGCTATTTTTTTAAATTTCAGATCCTTTCATGTATATGATGATATCCTTATTAAATTATAGGCCCATTATTGAGATATGCTAAATCAGTGGCTCCATAACTGTTTTAAGAGGACTAAGTTGTAAAAAAAAAGGATCTAAATTGAACCCGCCAAAAAAGCCGCACATCTATCTTAGCCAACCAAGGAAGACATCTCGTCAAGTCAGTTCAATGATCCGAGGGTAGGCAACTGAAAATGGGCACTCTCTCTCTCAATCGGTTGAATTGGTAACGGCATTGGCTATTGGCCATCCGTCCACAAATCATCTGAAAAAAGTAGGTCGATTCCCCGTTTAATCACTTGTTCAATCCTTTCTTGAAAGAGATGCTCATCTGCTCTGGTTAGCTCGGTAGAGTGGCAGGCGAAATCCGTCTCTCTTTATAGATATAGAGTAGGCGGCTAGTAACTTCTTACTCGTGTAGTGAGAAAAACCTTCTTCATGGCCTCCTTTATTTAGATTTAGTTCAATCACGAGTTTAAGGTTTGCGATAGATGTTGCCTTTCCTGGATAAACGATCTCAAATCGGCTTTTTTATTTTAGCAGATCTGTGAAAATAATCGGTTTTTTTAAGTCATTTGTCCCTGGCATCTTATCTTCCGGTTGGAAGTGCAAGGCAGCAATCATCTGTAGCGGGCTAGCTCACTGAATCGATATCTGTATTTGTATAAATATAAGAGATGCTTTTTGCTTTGTCTTTTAAGCCGGATCTAAAATGTATTGGTAAGGATCTCTCCCCTGCCTATTTGGAGGGCTGACAGTTGCTTGCTTGTCTAGCTCAGCCCCTACTGAGCTTTCCGGTAGGCATCAGTAAATTATATTATATTATTATCAATTCCCACTTACTTCTGTAAAAACTTCTTCCCCCTTGCAATTCCAACTCGGCCAGAGAATCAAAGGGCAGATGGTATGTCTTTCTATCCATCCTGATTGTTGGATAGAAATTGAAATCCGACTTTATGCGAGCAAGGTTCAAAACAATATAATCCGTCCTTCTATAAATCGAGAAAAAACATTTATCCAAAAGATTTATTCATTACTACTACATAAAACACTACATTACATAAACAACCACATATGACTTTCCTAGAGAACTTTAGCTTTAAAAGCATTATGTTATGCTAACTACATTAATTATTTGCGAAACAGAAATAAGTCAAAGGGTAGGCCTTAACAGGTAGAAAGAAGATAAAGGAACTACTTTTTTTTTTTATTTTTTCTAGTCTCCCAGGCGACCGAGTGCTCCATGAACAATGAGCGTTTGCTGCTCCGCCCGCAGCGCTTGCTGCCTCTCCTCCAAACCCTCTATGCGCTCTCTGGTAGCGCGAATGCGCGCTTCTTTCCTTGCAGGATCCATTGTTCTAACACTTCTCAAAAGGAAGTTTAGCACTCTACGGTGCTCTTGAATTTCATTTTGCAGTTGCCCCATTTCGGCAGCAATTGCAGAAAGCCTGTTTGCAGCATCCATAGCTATACGTGCTATTACGAAATTTCTTTGGTTTGAATTTGATGAAGAAGACACTTATTGAGCCTCCATTTATAGAGTGGTAGAGGAATCCCGCCATGCGTCACCGAATTTGATGGCAGGCACACTTCTGGCTAGTTCTCCGCACTACTTTTCTGCAGTTGAAGACTATCATGCCTGTTTAATGAAAACCTGGCTGGCTCTGGCTACCTTGCGGAGCACACATAATATACCCGAATCACATTGTAACAAACTTTGTACAACCAGCTTACGTAGAAAAGATTCCATATTCTATGCCAATGGACTCGTGACATCCATGTACTGAGTCGTCAAATGAGCCACGTTAAGAAAGCCCAAGCTTATACGCATTGGCCCACAGGGTGCCCCAAGAGGGCCCGAATGAAAGACCCAAGCCTACATGAACCATCAAAGAAAGACATATCGATGGGGTTTTGCTTGTTGCCTGAATGAAAATGCGTCTATTTCTTTCAGGCTTCTATGAGGTGTCATTAAGCTCTTCTTTTTTTCTTTCTATATGTCATATGCTTTCCTTCTGAATGAGAAGCTCCTTTTGAACAACAAGAAGATACTAGCGAGATGGTCTTACCTTCGCGCTCACTTGGCAGACTGTCTCCTTAGATATAGCTTCATACTTGACCTGGAAGAGGGAGAATGAATTCAATCCATCCTGGGGCGACAAAAGCTTTATTCAAACTATCTCTTTTCTCACGAATTGGATTCGAACCAATCAAGCTACTTTCCCTTTAGTAGATCGTGAGCGGGTCTGTCGTCCTCCTCATTATAGTCCTCCTGAAATCAATAGCATTTCGTCGGAATACATCCTGTCTTTTTGGGGGCCCACGGACATAGAAAAGAAGGTTCATACTTTTAGAAAGAATTTGAACTACGAACGCGAAACAAAAGGGCCACTCAGAGATTCTATCTCCCTCAGAATAGCAGCAAAATGCGGGCTTGCCGACCCACGTTTGGTCAAATCTCGTAGAATCTTAGAAAGTCTTTGATTTCGATAATAGAGATTTATTCTATCCATTGTTTCCGTTAAATACATTTCCACTCCTTTCCTGATATCATCATCAGACATGTTATTTCCGGAAAAAATGGATTTCTTCATTTCTATTATAATCTCTTCGTGCTTTATTAAGGCATTGCGATAACCACGTTCGAGGTACGTGTCCTTTTGAAATTTTTCAATATTGCGCAATTCTTCGTTATAATCCCTGACAGCCCGACCCTCTCCTTCTAAAGCCGAAGGACCAGGCTGATCCAGGTTTTCGTTTTCAATTGGAAAAAAAGGGAGCCCGCCTTCTGGGGCAGGAGGTTGATTGAACCCCCCTGACATTCCTCCCGGCGCATGTGGCAAAAATGGAGCAACAGCACGACTAAGGTCGTCCATGAAAAGATATCCGAGTGAAACGAAGAACTTGTAAAAAACTAGAATACACACAATTACGAAATGTAGTTGAAGCCCCTTTGGAACATTCTTAAAAAGTGGGAACGAATACAAAAAATTTCGAAAAGAAAAACCAAATAAAAAAAGACGAAAATAAATAGTCGCCGAATAGAAGAAGAAATTTTTGATTTGCCCGTTCCTAGTCGTCATGAGATCCCGTCCGAATTTTAGCTCCTTTTCCTACTCTATTGATCAGAAGCATCCGGCAGCGCCACGCCGGGTATAAAAACAAAAACCGATAACTTTTATCCTCCGGATGATCGAAAACGCCCTATTCGCCTTAGGCGGAGATTCTCCCGCTCTAAGGCATCGACTCGCGCCTGCATAGATGCCATTTCGCGTTCAAAAAGCGCATCTTGCCGGGCCGACTCCTGCCTTTGGTTCTCCAAATAGGCCTCTTGCAGCGCGTGGGCACGCTGCAAGCGAGTCCCGGTTTCATGCAGAAACCTTTCCAGCTCTCCTGAAGCGAGCTCTTCTTGCTCTTCAGGAGAGGCCCTCCCAGACAACAGTCTATCTGCTGTCCGGTGGAATCGGTTGAGTCTCTCCCTTGCCTCAAGCATTTCTGCTTGGAAAGGAAGAATAGGGTCTGGGCGCTCTTCTGTCTCTGCCAACGAGGGCGAGCGTGTGGAACCGCCCCCTACATTGGTGGACGAACTTTCTCCTGGAGGATGAGCTCCTCCGGGTACTTGTGCGCCCATGTCGGCCCCGGAATCCCCCGAACTTATTTGTTCATCCCCGTCACATAAACAGATCAGGGGGATTCCAAAATAAGCAAAAAAAAAAGATAGAACCAAAGGTGCTGCAACTCCCAGCATTTCAGCTTTAAAAAGGGTTTTTGCCTTTCCTGCAGCTGCAGGAACGCAAAAGCGTTTGACAAGATCCCCTTCTTTGATAGCGGTATCACTTATCACTACCAAGTACAACAATTCTCACATTCTCATTCTCAAGATTCAAGGCTATTCCTTTGACACCGCTGGCAAATTCAACCATTTCCCCAACTTGAATCTCGTTCAATCCATAAACACGTGCAATACCATCTCCAACGGACACCACTCGACCGATCTCATCCAATTGAAAACTAGTGACAAAGTTGCTAATTTTATTTTCTAATAGACTTGTTAGTTCCGCAGATCTTACAGAGAATTTCATTTTAGATTTCTTTATACATACTATAGTATACCATTTTTATACTAATATACTAATTTTTAGTATATAATTAATAATTTTTCAATTTCCATTTTAGGAGAATGCCACTATACTAGAATATAATCTTTTTCTTTCGTGGGTGTCCTTGACTCGACTCCACCCTCAATGAAAGAAAAAAGCCCCAAGACCAAGAGAAGAAGATATAGCCCCTCGATCCACTTGTCCAGCCTCATAGCAAGGTAAGCAATGAGTAACTTCCTTTCCTACCAATACAACCCTCTCCCTAAGGTCGAGATCTTTGAACCTGCACCAATTATAGGCACGAAGTTCTCGACAGATAGCCCGAGGATGGGAACTTGCTTGCTTTAAAGAGGATTGTATTTCCTCAATCCTCTGTACCAGTCTTTCCTGATTCAATTCATGTGCACTGCTATCCCATTGCCCTAAGAGCAAAGATCGACGGGGAACCTCGGGGGGAGCTTATCTACATCCCCTTTTTTAGGAAGTGAGTTCGAGTTCAATCCTGCAAATAAAGCAAAAACGGCTCCCATAGAAAGTACATAATGGAAATGTGCAACCGCATAATAAGTATCATGTAGAGCAATGTCTAGCCCAGAATTTGCCGGGACTATTCCAGTGAGTCCTCCTATGGTGAACAAAAAGATGAACCCTACAGCAAATAACATGGGTGTTTTGTATTGTATCGAACCCCCCCACATGGTAGCGATCCAACTAAAGATTTTAATTCCAGTGGGGACAGCTATGATCATGGTAGCTGCGGTGAAGTAGGCACGGGTATCAACGTCTAAGCCCACAGTAAACATATGATGAGCCCAAACAAGAAATCCAAGAACACCTATACTGATCATGGCATAAACCATGCCTAGATACCCGAAGACCGGTTTTCCCGAAAAAGTCGAAACGATATGACTTATGATACCGGATCCAGGCAGAATGGGAATATACACCTCTGGATGACCGAAGAACCGAAAGAGATGCTGGTATAATATTGGGTCTCCCCCTCCTGCGGGATCAGAAAAGGTTGTATTAAAGTTTCGATCGGTTAATAACATGGTAATTGCCCCTGCCAGTACCGGAAGTGATAATAAAAGTGGGAATGCTGTTACTGGAACGGACCACACAAATAGGGGTGATCTATGCATAGTCATTCCAGGTCCACGCATGTTGGAGATAGTTGTTATAAAATTGA